ATTCCATACATAAGACTAGACAGATATCATATTCATAGACTATGATTCACTTTGAAGATGCCTTGGTGGTGGAATGGTAGACACAGGAGATTCAAAATCTCCTGCTTCCGACGAAGCGTGGAGGTTCGAGTCCTCTTCAAGGCATAATATTGAAATATCTTATTGAATTGGAACAGGTTGGCTAGCATATCACGAAGTTTTCGTGATCTTATCTATCTAATGAATGGAGGGTCCATTTTGAAACAATCTGACCTGCACCCCTGTAAACCAACGGATATAGTACTACATTACATATGTAATTTTGGGGATTGGCGATTTACCCATTCAATGCCGTTGGCACTGGACATTTCAAAAAAGGGTACTGTACTCTCGGCTCAGGTGAATTTCATAAAAGACGCCTGTTGGCATCCCAACCTTGCTTTTCCTTTCAGGACCTATCCGAAAAGAAAGAAAATGATGTACTTATTGGTCGTCCATATCTGAATAGGACAAACTACCTCGTGGATCTCTTTTTTTGTTTCAGAACAAAGAACAAAACAATTCGAGTTAGCCTCGGTCAACGGGAATGTGTATTATCGATATAGGGGATCTTTCAAGTGAGAAGATCCCCCTATCGATTTTAGACACAGAGAAAGAAAGTATCTATTTTTTATTTAGTTATATCTGTTAAACCAACGATTCGTTATTCGAACAGATAGTAACAACCATCTCGTCCGGGAAAAGCCATCTTTTTCTCAACAATTTCGTTTTGATTTGAGCTAATAGGGTTCCGTTAGATAGGAACAGGTTTGATAAATATTGATAACTCTCGGATAAAGTATTAGAACGTACAAACCCATTTGATAATGACCTATTCGTTCTAAGCCATCTCTGGCGATCAATCAACAATTCGAAATTCTTATTTTCTTGCGGATTCTTCCTAAACCAGCGTTTATTTAGATATTTCCAATAAATTTTTTTTGTTTGGCAAGTCAAAAGTATCCTTGACATCTCTTCATCTGGAACGAATTCTCGATGTGAAAACACAGATACAAAAGGATCGTCTTGGAATAGTAAAAAGAGTGGATCCGCGGGGTCCCAAATGAATTGGCTTATTCGAAAAACGCCTTGTTCTTTGGAAGATCTATCTCGTGTCTGATACTGCATGGTTCCATCCTCCAAGAACTCCGAATCATTCTCTTGAAGCTCACCTTCTTCATCATAAATGATCTCCCTGTCCTCAAATGACCTTTCCCAATAGGGAAATCCGAATTCATTGGACCTTTCGCTAGAATCAAATAGAAAGCCCCAAGGTCGCCATATTCTAGGAGCCCAAACTATGTGATTGAATAAATCCTCCTCTAGCGGTTGCGGGTCAAAGAATCCTTCCCCCTCTTCGAACCCCGATTCATATTTTTCATAGAGAAATCTCTGATCAACGATAGAACAAGATCCATTTTGAATCATATTTAATGGATTCCTTGGTTCGGGCCGAAGAAGCAATGTCACTCCATCATTATCAAACGGACTTTCTGTCCGCGAGGATCCCAGCAGAGCACCTTCTACTTCTAATAGGCCATGAACTAGATCAGAATCATTCTCAAGAAGTCTATAAGAAGTGATCCCATTTTTATCATGAGGTCCGGGTAGAGACCAAAGGTCTTGAGCGACCGATCCGGCAGAACAACTCAAAAGATAAAGAAGTATCGTTAATTTCTTCATGCTTGTTCCAAGTTCGAAGTACCATTTGTACAAATAAGAATCCACCTCGTTACATGATTTCTTCTTCATATAGATAGATATAGGATCTATCGAGCAATTACTTAGAAGTACATTTTGTGAAACAGCCCTTCCTATTTGATAGAAAAGGATCCCATGATCCTGAACCGATCTTATCTGAGATCTAAAATCCCAAGTTTGTTTATGAAGAGCAAATCTAATTATATTAGTGTCTATAATAGATTTCTTTTGTATAATACCAATCGATAAGGCCTCGTTGGTAAGTGCTACAAGATCTCGTACATTAGAACCCAGAGTTATCGACCCAAATCCATTAGTATGGAACATTTTCTTTTCCAAGTGAAATCCCCTAGTATACGAAAGAGTAAAAAAGTGCTTTCTTTGTTGTGGAATAAGAAGCCTTCTTATCTTAATACAAGTATTTAATTTATTCGGAGCTATTAGAGCGGGATCTACTTTTTGCGGAATATGAGTCGAAGCAATAACAAGAATATTTCTAGTAGAACCTTTTTCCGAATCCCTGGAGAGAGAGTTCACTAATAAACCAAGGGATAAGTCATTCGATTCATTCACATCCAGATCATGAATGTTTGGAATCCAAATTATGCAAGGAGACATTGCTTTTGCTAATTCGAATTGAAGGGTAAGAAAAAATCGGTCTATTTCTGGCATCATATCCTTAGTTACCGGATCCTCCATACTTAGAAACTTCAACTGCCTACCAAAGTCACGGTCGAAATTGTCACTATCATACCTATCGTAATTATAGCAACTACCCTCGTTACTAGGTAAAAGACTGTAAATGGTACCCTCTCTTTCATCAAAAATATCCTCCTCAATATCATCAACATCAAAACCCTTAGGATAATTATCCAGAAACTTGTTTACAAATACTGTAATCAAAGGAACATAGGAGTTTCTCGCTAGATATTTGACCAAATAGGACCGTCCAGTTCCTATCGAACCTATCACTAAAACACCCCTAGGAGGAGATAGGGCTAAGCGGAGCGAAAAGGGTTTCCCATGAGATGGAAAATCCAAACTACTAGCCCCACACGGGATTTCTGAATAAGTGATTGTCTGATAATGAGCAAGGAATATCCGTCTTTCTGCTAAGCAGGATGTATTGAACTCATAATTCATTAGATACTTTTTATGAATGTCAATTAAATATTGTAAGTAAATTGTTCCCGGTTGCTCAATCATTTGATAACCAGAGTTATTCTTTGATAAACGATCACTATCAGTCAGACTCAATAAAATTTGATCAATCCTTTTTTCTGTCGTTAAGGTAGAGAACTGAACCAAGAATTCTCTTTCTTTATCAGCAATGAAATCACTGTTCAAGATCCAGGATTCTACTTTATCATAAATCCAATCACTATGCACGTTTTTTCTTTTTCTTATCAAGGAATAGATCGCTTTACTTGTATGACTTAAATGTCTCGTATTTTTTAAAAACGCGATTCGATCGATGGGATTTGGTATAATACTTATGAGATCGATGAGATTAAAATCTTTCTTCTTCGAACGTATGGATTTACCCCCAGAAGCTCGTCTTTCTTCTATCAAATTTCCTAATTGTTCTAGAACAACTAGAAAGATATCCTTTAACAAGAAAGAATTCAGTTCCGATGTAGGATACCTATCCAGAAGTTTTTGCAACTCAATCATATATGAGGGAATCGTCAAAGATTTGACCTGTCCGAACTCTGTCTGTAACTCACTATAGAATCGAGAAACAAAGAAAAGGTGTGTAAGAACGAGATATCCCGTAACAAGAAGAAGCAAAAGGATTAGAAACTCCAGAATATTTTGTGATCTCAGATGTGTCGATATCAATGGCGACTCATTATTTGGATTAAAAATATCTTCGCACACGTCCACAAGAAAATTATGTAAATACTTACTCCAAATATCCCTTATAGGATTCTGTTGTGAAAGACACAATTTTTTTCGAAGACTTCTCTCAGATTTATGCATAATATCATGAAAAATAGATACCCATTTTTGAAATTTTGGACTGCTACTTAGTAGATCCAATAGCTTTGAAAAAGTATCTCTAAATATTAAATTTATACATTTTTGCACTGTCGAGGTAAGGAACCATGGTATTATATATGGTCGGAATCGTTTCAATTTGGAGAGATTTGAAAAAACACTCTTTCTCTTTCTTTGAAAGTTTCTATACATCTGCCCTTTGTCAAGGGATTTTTGTCGACAAAGACTACGTTTTTTCGTCTTTTCGGATGATAAAAATTTTTTAGAATATGGAGTGTGAATCAAACCTATGTTTGAATCGAAATTGAGATACGGATCCAAGTTCTTCCCTTCTGAATCAGGTAGATTCATATCTGAAAGAGGTTGAGAAAAAATTCTTTCAAAATTTACTATTTCTTCCTCTGTTAGAGGTGTTCCAGAAATGTCTGCGATCGAGTAAATAGCTCTACGAACGAATGGATCGGATCTAGTTGGAAAATGGAACGATTTGTACAAGTTATATTCTTCATCACCACTTTGCGCAAAATCATTAGGTATCAATATGTTCGATATCTGTAATTCGATTGGTGAAATAGTCTCTCTATCCTGTTTTTTTTTACTTCCGCACAAAGAAAATAGTTTGTTGCGAATGAACAATATATTTAGGAATTGTCCATACGTAAAATCATAATTAGAGCACCTTTCCACATAAAAAGAAAATCTTTTGTTACAATCGAAACCGAAGTTATATTGATTATTCACGAATCGAAGTCGATTTACTTTATAAAAAGAGGATATCAATGAACTTCTATTAAATGGTTTCACGGGATTCATCCAATTGTCTTGATCGTGGGATATCCTTGAGAAATAGGAATCCGTTTTAGAAAAGGATTTCCCGCGATTCTTTCTAGTATGAAATGAGTCAATCATCCAGTTTGGTATCTTATTCAACAAAATGGGTGATATTGTTCCTTTATTGATCAATAATTTCAAATTTTGGGAAGTATAATAGTCATCCAATAAGAAGGGTTTTCTTTTTTTCAAATGCACCATTTGAAGACCCATTGATTCTAAAAACTCATTATTAAGTGGATCATTCGGATGTTTCAATTCATACAAGTGGATCTCTGACCTATGAATGGGGATACTCCCGAAACTCACAAATAAAAAAGGAAGTGAGTTAGACAAAAAGGGAAGAAACTTGGATAAAAAGAAACAAAGTGACTTAGACAAATCTTTTTTGTCGATAACCTCAGACCAATCAATCGAATATAGATTCATATGTAATCGATCGAACCCTA